TTATAGGTCCTGGAAGGCAATTCTAATTGGTCAATAAAAATACAATTCAATGGAATTCCTTTTTTGTTTTTCTTTAGATTAGTTAATCTATCTTGAAAGGTTAAAAAGGGTAGAGTAAACCTGTTTTTATTTTCTTCGAAATTAATGTCCTCTTCCTCCGCATATAGAAAAGGAATAAATAAATCAATCAAATTACGAGAAGCCTCATAAAGTGCTTCCTTAGGAGTTAAACTTCCATTTGTCCATATTTCTAGAAAAAGTATCTCTTGTTTTTCATTCCCATTCCCATAAGAATGAATACTATGATTCGCATTTCGAACAGGCATGAATACAGCATCTATAGGGTAACTTCCATCTTGAGAGTCATTTATGGGTTCCATACGATATCCGCGATCTCTCTTGATTTGTAATCCAATACACAAATCAATTGGTTCCGTCAGGTTAGCTATATGTTGTGTCGTGTCAACTATTTCTACGGAAGGTGGTGAGATAATATCTTGAGCGGTTACATATCTAGGACCCCTTACGCAAATTGACGCGTCTCTAACTCCATAGAGATTACTTCTCAATACAATTTCTTTCAAATTTTGTAAGATTTCATGTACTGATTCCTCAATACCTACTATCGTAGAATATTCATGTGGCACCTTCTTAGATTTTGCACGTGTGATACATGTTCCTTCTATTTCTCCAAGTAAGGCCCTTCGCATGGCAATACCGATGGTATCAGCTTGACCTTTCATAAGTGGTGACAGAATGAAACGACCATAATAAAGACGCTTACTGTCTACTCTTGATTCAACACACTTCCACTGTAGTGTTCGAGTGGATCCTGCTACTTCCTCTCGAACCATACTATACTAGTATTATTATTTAATCATTTATTTCTCTTGAAATCGGTTTAATTCTTATTTCTACACACGTCTTTTTTTAGGAGGTCGACATCCATTATGTGGCATAGGTGTTACATCACGTACGAAGCTTAATAATATACCACTTCTACGAATGGCTCGTAATGCTGCATCTCTTCCGAGACCAGGACCCTTTATCATAACTTCTGCTCGTTGCATACCCTGATCAACCACTGTACGAATAGCATTTACCGCTGTGGCTTGAGCAGCATAAGGTGTTCCTCTTCTTGTGCCTTTGAATCCAGAAGTACCGGCGGAGGCCCAAGAAACTACCCGACCTCGTACATCTGTAACAGTTATAATGGTATTGTTGAAACTCGCTTGAACATGAATAACGCCTTTTGGTATTCTACGTCCATTCTTACGTGAACCAATACGCCCATCCCTACGTGAACCAATTCTTGGTATAGCTTTTGTCATATTTTATCATCTCATATTTATGAGTCAGAAATATACAAAAAGAAAAGATACGGAGATATCCATTTCATGTTAAAACGGATCCTTTACCTTATTTTTACATATTTTATTTTTGAATTTTGGAAAGTAAAGTTCTTTTTTAGAAGAATTACCCTTGTCTCTGTTTATGTTTCGGATTGGAACAAATCACTATAATTCGTCCACGCCTGCGAATCAGTCGACATTTTTCACAAATTTTACGAACGGAAGCCCTTATTTTCATATTTTTTATTCCTTACCTTAATTCTGAATCCACTTCTTGGAAGAGAATAAGTCTCTTGAATTTTTTTTTGAACTTCGAATTGTATACCCATGGTTAAAAAAATAACCTAATCGTTCGAATCTTTGTTGCGAAGTCGATAAATTATACGTCCCCTGGTTGAATCATAACGACTTACTTCAATTTTTACTCTATCTCCCGGTAGTATCCGTATAAAACTGCGGCGGATCCTCCCTGAAACATATCCTAGAATTAGATCTTCATTATCTAAACGGACCCGGAACATACCGTTGGGAAGTGATTCAGTAATTAAACCCTCATGAATCAATTTTTGTTCTTTCATTCCAGGTAACCTCCTTGAAGTATCAACTAATGGAGGAAGAGTTATATAACTCACTTTTCCTCTCTATTTTACAAATAGGAAGTTAGAGATCAAATTCGGATACCAGAGGTGGAAGATTACCATATATAACACAAAATTTCTCCTCCAATTCTTTCTAGTCGAGCTTCTCGATCTGTTATTATACCTCGAGAAGTAGAAAGAATTACAATTCCCATTCCACCTAAAATCTTAGGAATTCGTTGATAGTTGGAATAAATTCGTAAGCCGGGCCGGCTGATACGCTTTAAAATGGTTCTAGTTTTATATATTCCTTTTCTGGTTTTTCTATGTCGCAGAGTTGAAACCAAGAAATATTTGTTACTCTCCTGATGTTTCCGAACGTTTTCAATAAAACCTTCTCGTAGAAGTATTTTAACAATGTTTTCGGTGATATTTGTAGATGCTATTCGAACCCTTCCTTTTTTATCCGTGTCAGCATTTCTTATAGAAGTTATTAGATCGGCAATAGTGTCCCTACCCATGACGAACTAGAATTATAGGTTCCTCCAAATTTTGATATAATCAACATGTTTCCTTTTTTTTTTTTATTATAAAGTATATACGTGAGACACAATCTACTAATTTGATCTATTTGATCTATTTCAGATACCCTACTATATCATAGTCTCATCTACTACTATTTATAATACTTCGGGAGCTAATGAAACTATTTTAGTAAAATTTAATTGTCTCAATTCTCGAGCGATCGCACCAAAAACTCGAGTTCCTTTTGGATTTCCTTCTTGATCAATGACAACTGCAGCATTGTCGTCATATCGTATTATCATACCGTTTTCACGTTTGAGTTCTTTACATGTACGTACAATTACAGCTCTAATTACTTCTGATCTTTCTAGAGGCATATTGGGAACTGCTTCTTTGATTACAGCAACAATAACATCACCAATATGAGCATATCGGTGATTACCAGCTCCTATGATTCGAATACACATCAATTTTCGAGCTCCGCTGTTATCCGCTACATTTAAAAGGGTCTGAGGTTGAATCATATCATTTTTATTTCAATCTGTTATTTCAATGCAAAAGTATGAAAGAAAAAAAAGAAATATTGTCCGTCCAGAAATAAATAAACCTGCGGTTGTTTTTTCATCCCCAATACCCCTTTTTGTTTAGTTCTGCATCTCTATCCTGAAATAAGAAATTGAGTTCGTATAGGCATTTTGCGCGCAGCTATTGAGATAGCTGCTCTAGCTACAGTTTCTGATACTCCACCCATTTCATAAAGTATTCGACCCCGTTTAACAACGGATACCCAATATTCAGGGGATCCCTTCCCCGAACCCATACGTGTTTCCGCGGGTCTTACTGTAACAGGTTTGTCGGGAAATATACGTACCCATATTTTTCCACCACGACGCACATATCGTGTCATTGCTCTTCGCCCTGCTTCTATTTGTCTAGCTGTAATCCAAGCAGGTTCAAGTGCCTGAAGAGCGTATCTGCCAAAACAAATATGATTGCCTCGACAAGATATTCCTTTCATTCTTCCTCTATGCTGTTTACGAAATCTGGTTCTTTTGGGGTTATAGTCGATGGTTGTTTCTTAATTCCATCTCTACTGCAGAACCGGACATGAGAGTTTCTTCTCATCCAGCTCCTCGCGAATGAAAGGATTCTAATTCAATAATATTATAGATACACATTAATAGATACACATTAATAGGTACACATTAATAGATAATACACCAAGTAATGGCTTTTATTGATATTTAATTTCTTACATAAGAAGGAAGATGTAGATACAAGATATACAATACAGCTAGACGTGTGTGTACATTTATGTATCTTTATAGATAATGTAATGTTTCTCTTTTTTATTTTTATAACATAACGAATCCTTTCCTTATTTTTTTTTACCTCTATCGAATTACGACAAAAGATTGTAATCCAATAAATAGAGGTTTCGCGGGCGAATATTTACTCTTTCCTGTTTCATTCGAAGGTTCAATTCATAACCTCTCAGAATAAATCAATTTTTTCTTGGTCCGTTCCGCCATCCCACCCAATGAATTATTAGGATTCGTTTTCAATAGAAGCCTATGCAGTCACAGGTTCTGTCGTTCCCATAGCTTCTCCATTAATGGTTAGGTCCGAACTTTGCAATGGAGCTTCCAACAAAATTCGTTCCCAAGTCAATTTCCTCAGTTTTTATTAACCTGAAGGCTCTTTATTATTTTATTCTATTTAAAATTATTTCATTTTTAAATTCTTATATTTATAATTATCTTATCAGTATTGATTATCAGTATTGATGCTTTATCACACTGCCTTTTATGACGTGATTCATAGACCATACATATTGGAATCATATATCATTGATATTTTTGTTCTTTCTTTCTATCATCCTTCCATTTATCCACATCCCTTTATTTTTTTTTTTTGCTTTACAACCCATAATCAGATCTATTTTTTGTTGAAAGAATTTCAGTTGCTACAACCATATGATAGATCCACTCATTCATATAGTGACTGTTTCTTGGGATCTCGACAATACGAAGCAATAAGTTGGTTATTAGTTTATTTTATATAATTACAAAGTTTATAGCAGGGGTCAGTTTATTTTTTTTTTTGAATCCCAACTTGAAACTATAAAGAAAAAACTAACGAGTCACACACTAAGCATAGCAATTATACCAAATGATCAATCGAATTTTTATTTAACCTTTTAGAATTGTTCATTTTTTTATTTTTAACGAAAAAAGAATGAAAGAGTTTGTCATTTTTTGTTTTATCACTGGACAGAATGGGAAGACAAGGTTGATTATTCCTCGTCTACAAATATCCAAATTTTTATACCTAATACTCCATAAATAGTTCGAATTGTATAGGAACAATGATCAATTTTAGCGCGAATTGTTTGTAGGGGAACTCTACCCTCTCTGATCCATTCAACACGTGCAATTTCTTTTCCGTCGATACGGCCTGCTATTTGCACTTGAATTCCTTTTGTATCCGTTTGTTCAGTTAATTCAATAGCTTTTTTCATTGCTTTTCGAAACGAAACTCTATT